GAGATAAACAGATCCATTTAGCTACGATCAAATTATATTTGTTCGATACACTGTTGTCAATATCACTATGAATGTTGAAGATGAATCGTGAGAAAAGAATATCAAAAATACAATGGCAATGGCGAAAACAAAAAGAATTAATTTATTAATTTAATGAAAATCCAAATAATGAGAATCAAAATTAAAATGAAATTAAATATATTAAATATAAATATATAAAATGGAATAGATAAATAATTAGATAAATAGAAAGAATTTAGAAAGACTTGAAATAAATCTAAAAGCAAAAGGACTTGTACTGGATGTGCACTACATATACAAATGGATCAAAAAGAGATGTAGGTGAAAAAAGAAATTAACGAAAAAAAAATAGGAAGAAACCTTGGGCTTATTCAATCAAGCAATATAAATAAAATACACAAGCTTAATCCCTTGTTTTGTTATTTGTTAATAGATTTCCAATGAAAAATCCCCCAGTTGCAAGTACTGTAAATTTTTTATATTTCTAGATCCAATTATCAATTCTCACTTGATCTTTTTTATATGCATCTTATATCAATAAAATTCTAGCAATAAAATCGATTTTTGTACTTATACGTATAGAACATCATAATATTCTATAGTAGCAACATTAACTAGGAATAATAAATAGGTATGAATAGAGAACCAAAAAAGAGGGTAAGGGTAAAGAAAAAGTTATAGAAAACTATATAGGAGTCATCTACACCCTCTTTTTTGGTTCTATTGCTTAATAGAATTTCGTTTGATTAAGACTAAGCTGCGTAAAAACCCCCGCCTTCTTTGAAATATCATGAACAGTTCCTGTAGGTTGAGCGCCCTTGTCAAGGAAATATAGAATAGCAGGAACGTTTAAATGGGTTTGATTATTTATCGGATCATAAAAACCCACTTTCCGAAGATCTCTTCCTTCTCTTCGGGATCGAACATCAATTGCAACGATTCGATAAACGGCTCATTGGGATAGATATAAATGAACAATACCCCCCCTAGAAACGTATAAGAGGTTTTCTCCTCATACGGCTCGCGAAAAAACGATTCGAAATTATTATGTATCGAATTAGAATGTCAAATATCAAATAGATATATAAAATCATCAAATCAATTTCCAGAGATTTAAGTCCTTCTTTTTTTTCTTCTTTTTCGAAAAAGAAGAAAAAAAGAGCATTCGTACTCTCATAACTCAAGTTGGATAACTTTCAAATAGCCTATAAAGAACAGCCTTAGGCATTTATTTCATTTTTTGAGCGGTCTCTAACCCCTTTGTTGTTTGTCTCCTTTCGAATCCATTTTTGGAGTCTCGATTCTGATCTAATTATTGAGACAATTGAAAACGGTATTTCCTTGTTCCAGGATCCTTTATCTTTGCCTTGAATCATTGGGTTTAGACATTACTTCGGTGATCTTTAATCGTTTTCAAAAATGGCAGCAACAAACCTCTTTTTGTGATTTCTTTCTATGAAAGAATTATACGAACAATTGATTCCTGCATGATACACTTTTGATCGAAAGAGTTTTACCAATTCAAAAAGATTTTCCTTTTGCATTGAAAAATTGTTCGAATCGGATCCTTTCGATTTCGATATCAAAAATATACTTACGAAGTTTGTTCCAACGTATTGATTGGTATTAACCCTAGACCCTTGCCCCTGAGAAATGAATAAATACTTTCTACTCGAGCTCCATCAAGTACTATTTACATTACAACCCAACAAAAAACGAGGGTTGTAGTAGAACCGAACAAAGGATGTCGAGCCAAGAGCCCATTCATTCCTAGATAATATAAAATAGAAAATGGTGGATGGAAAAAAAATCCACAGCTGATCATGTCCTTCAAGTCGCACGTTGCTTTCTACCACATCGTTTCAAACGAAGTTTTACCATAACATTTCTTTAGTTTCGAACCAGTATGTAATTGATTCAATTATGGAATCATGAATAGTCATTGCTTCGGTCAATACACAGTACTTTTGACTTCTATATGAAATGAATAAGTAATTTAAGCCTCAGTTAGGAAGAAAAAGGCTCAGTAAGAATTCAATTTAACCCTCTATTTTATTGTATGAGTGCAATAGTTTTTTTATTTATAAATAAAAAATAACACGAATAAAAAAAAATTGGAATCTCCGTTGTATCTTCAAATGATTCGATAGAATAGATTCAACAATCTTACACGTCTTCGAGTCCCAAGGACACGTAAAAAACATTCAAATTATTTAAAAAAATTTCCTACCCCGACATCATAATTTAAATACAGTTTGACTAAGGATTATATTTGATCATCATAAGAGAGATAAATCCATATCGAGGATTTCCGTATCTATCAGATTAGACTGAACAATTTTCATTGGAAGGAATTATTGATATTCGATGTTAAATAGTTAAGAGTAAGGTAAGGGCTCACAAATCCTTTTCAAAAAAAGCGAAAAAACGCTATCAATGAAATATAAGGATAGCAATCCATGCATATAAAGATTTCCTCAATTTATGCGTAGTTTCTTTTGCTTGAACTTAAGGTTGACTAATCTTTCCCTAAAATTTTAAATGAAAATAAAGTAAATAAGATGTATGAATCATCCCCGTCTCAATTGTTATTACATAGATTTAAATTATTCATTAGAGACAAATACCAAATACCTAAAAATGAGGGTTAAAGAAAATCTATTAACCATTAAATATGGAACTTGATTATTTGGTAATGAAATTTGGACAGACATAGATATTCAAATTGATATCTTCCATCGCTCACTAACTCTTATCTACTCTCACTCTCAATTCATTCCGGGGGGATGATGAATCATAAATAAAAAAGGATCCTTTTTTCTGGGATGCTAGACTATTTTGTCTAAAATACAAAGCCAAAAAGATCCAGATTAAGTCATTAACTAGTCTTAAGAGACTTAATCCCATTGATTGAATTCAATCAGTAACAAGAATACCCTCTTGTTTAGAATTCAGAAATAAAAGGAGAATAATTGGGCTGTCTTATTAAAAAAAGATAGGGAATATAGAGGCTTTCGCATTTCGATTTAGAATGTATCCTTGAAAAATCAACTAGATATGGAAAAATCAACTAGATATGGCACGTAAGGCTTTTCTAAGCAACTAACTTAAATACGAAAGTGAAAGGGGGAGGCATAAACTAAAAGGCTCATCAGACTTTTTTTGACTTCAACCTCTTGGGATCTAGGTTCCCATCTTATCTGGATCAAAAATGGATTCTGTTATGTTTTCGTATTATTCGAACTCGATTCAATTTGTGAAAAAAGATCAGATTCAGAGAAAAATTTTTAAAATTAGAAACAAGAAGTCAATTTTATCAAAACAAAAATGAGACTCTTAAATAGTAAATAAAACGTTGCTCAAAAACAAAAAGAGAATTTTGATTCTGATATCTGATATATATTAGAGTCCACTCTGGGACGGAAGGATTCGAACCTCCGAATAGCGGGACCAAAACCCGTTGCCTTACCACTTGGCCACGCCCCATTTCAATTTCTATTCAATACTAATAAACACTAATATTGATATTGGTTGTTCGTCAATTCCAGTGCAAATCCCTACGGAATAAATTCGATTCTTGTTTTATTTTAGTATTAGGGTTTTGACACGTGTAGCTGTCGAATTAAACTCAATTTATTGATCATTATATATAATTCAATTAAGATATTGTATGAAAGTATGATTTCTTCTATTCTCTTGTGAGAATAGAAGGATTTTTGTTTTGATTGGTTCGGTTCAAAGAAGTCTTTTTTTGTCTACCTGACTTCCTTTTCTTCATTTTTACCTTCTATCAATAACATATTAATAACTCAATCAAAATACAACTATCTCCAAGAAAAAAATGTTTGTTATGCTTAATATCTTTAGTTTGATTTATATCTGTTTTAATTCTGCCCTTTATTCCAGTAGTTTTTTATTCGCCAAATTGCCCGAGGCCTACGCTTTTTTGAACCCAATTGTAGATGTTATGCCAGTAATACCTCTTTTCTTTTTTCTCTTAGCCTTTGTTTGGCAAGCTGCTGTAAGTTTTCGATGAGATCTTTAATACTATCCTAGAAAAATTCATAATTTATTCGAGTTCGAGAAAAAAAATTTTACCAATTGATAAGATCAGATGAGTCTTACAATATGAATGAACCCTCAATTCAAACGGCGAAATTCTCGAGTAGCCACGATAAATTTGGATCCCGCGATTTCCCGATTCTTACTTTTTTTTTTTCACTGAAACACCCTATATCGAGTCCACCACAATATCGAATTCGAATTGTGTGAATTTCTGAAAACTCTTTTCTATTTCTAGAAATTCGAAAACCGTTTCATTTCTTGGTGTCAAACTAGGATCCATAGTTCATAGTATAAAAATAGAGAATCTATTTTCTTTTTCCCAGAAAAACAGATTTGGAGATTGTGTAATGCTTACTCTCAAACTCTTTGTTTACACCGTAGTGATATTCTTTGTTTCTCTCTTCATCTTCGGATTCCTATCTAATGATCCAGGACGTAATCCTGGACGTGAAGAATAAAAAATAAGAAGGTTTTCCTTGCTTTATTCAATTCTTAGAAATGCTCTTAGGATTTTTTGCTATTCCACATCTTTAACTAGAACTATATCTTTAACTATATCTATTAAAAAAAAAACAAAAAGGTTCACTAAATTAAAATTTGAAAGATACCAAGCCATTGACGGAAACGGAAAGAGAGGGATTCGAACCCTCGGTACGAATAACTCGTACAACGGATTAGCAATCCGCCGCTTTAATCCACTCAGCCATCTCTCCTAATTGAAAAAAAAGACAATTACTATGTTACATTACACAAAAAAAAATAATGTTTAAAAAAAGCCCTTCTTTACTTTATTTATTATATTTCTATAAATTTCTTATCTAAATTATTAGATAGCTTATCGAGATTCGTTTTTGATTCTATTTTGTATTGTATTATATAGATAGATACAACTTTTATCAGCAATTCCCTTTTTA